CCCCCCCCCCTCTTCCACCCCTGAAATAATGGGCAGAGGCCCCGCCCACAACTTCAAGGGTGTCCTAAAAATAAACATGAAAAAGAAAACTATTTACAAAATTACTTTAGTAATCGTTACCCCCAGCACAAACAAATATTCCGTCAATTACTAACGCCCGTCCTAATTCATTCATAAAACTAATCAGTTGTTTAACACCTCAAAATTTAATTATGCCTATTCTTTAAAAACTCCTCCCCTTTTATAGTCTCCCATACAAAAGGCAACTCCTCATAAGTGTGAAATAAAGGAGGAGAAACGTGAGCCCACTCTAAAGAAGCCCAACTTTCCCCCTGGTCTTCCATTCAATCAATAAACTCCTCTTCTCAAACATATATATCATAAATAATATATATAAAAAAAACAACTCCTACTATTGAAATAGTAGAGCCTAAAGAGCTAACCAAATTTCAACCAGCAAAACAATCTGCAAAATCAGAGTATCGTCTCGGAAAACCTGTCAAGCCCAAAAAGTGTTGAGGGAAAAAGGTCAAATTAACACCGATAAACATTAACCAAAAATGGGCTTTGCCATATAGCTCATTATAACAATACCCCGTTATTTTACCCACTCAATAATAAAAGCCACCAAAAATAGCAAACACCGCCCCCATAGAAAGCACATAATGAAAATGGGCTACAACATAGTATGTGTCATGCAAAACAACATCCAAAGAACTATTGGCCAATACAACCCCAGTTAAACCACCCAATGTAAACAAAAAAACAAACCCCATTGCCCAAAGCATAGGAGTGTCTAATCTCAAAGTCCCCCCAAAAATAGTGGCCAACCAACTAAACACTTTTATTCCAGTTGGCACAGCAATAATCATAGTTGCGGCAGTAAAATATGCTCTTGTGTCCACATCCATCCCAACCGTAAACATATGATGCGCCCACACAATAAAACCCAATATTCCAATTGAGAGCATTGCATAAACCATTCCTAAATATCCAAAAATCTGCTTCTTGGCGACAAAAGTTGGTATTATTTGAGAAATCATTCCAAAACCAGGCAATATTAAAATATAAACCTCTGGATGCCCAAAAAACCAAAACAAATGCTGAAATAAAATTGGGTCTCCCCCTCCGGCGGGATCAAAAAAAGTGGTATTAAAATTTCTATCCGTTAAAAGCATGGTTATCGCCCCCGCTAGTACTGGCAAAGATAGTAATAATAAAAAAGCAGTAATCAAGATAGACCACACAAACAATGGCATTTTATTTAATGTCATCCCAGGGGCCCGCATATTCAATATAGTTGTTATAAAATTCATTGCACCCAAAATCGAAGACACCCCAGCTAAGTGAAGGCTAAAAATAGCCATGTCCACCGCCCCCCCAGAGTGAGCCTGGATGCTCGATAGAGGAGGATACACCGTCCACCCGGTACCAACTCCTTGTTCAACAAAAGCGGAGCCTAATAATAATATTAGAGCAGGAGGCAACAACCAAAAACTAATATTATTAAGCCGGGGGAAGGCCATGTCGGGAGCACCAATATATAGTGGAACCAACCAATTTCCAAACCCCCCTATCATCACTGGCATAACCAAAAAAAAAATCATAATAAAAGCATGTGCCGTAACAATTACATTATAAAGATGATCGTCTCCTAGCATAGCCCCCGGAGCCGAGAGCTCTAATCTTATTAACATACTGAAGGCCGTGCCAATCATGCCTGCCCCAATCCCAAAGACTAAATATAACGTACCAATATCTTTATGATTAGTAGAAAACCCCCAACGAACTACATATAAACTTTTCATCTACAAAAACAAACCACTTCTTTAGTTAGCCCCAAACAGTCCCCTAAATTGGCCCCACTTTTTATGGCCGACTTTCTTATTAACCAATTCATTTTAATCGTAGGTAAAACAAAAAACACCAATAGAAAAAATAATAAAAATAAAACAAGTAAAGTTCATCGATATTGAGTTAAAAACATGGTTGTGTCTAATTGTGGCATTTTAACTAAAATATAATCCAAACCAATTGAGTCAGGGAGTGCGGGACTTGCACCCACATTTTTAGCTTTGAAGGCTAACGGTCTACTTTAACCTAACCCCCTCAATCAGAAGATAATTTTCAAAAAAAAAGACTAAACAACCCCCCAAATAAACATAGCAACACCAATTAATATAACTAAGGCATAATTAAAAACTTGACCAGCTTGTAAATTACTAAGGCCTCGAGTTAACCCAATCAAAAAATTAGACACCCCTTTTGGGCCCACCAACTCTAATGTTCCTTTGTCAATAGTCCGATACGAAATCTGGTGGCCCCCCCTCCACACCCTCTTCGCCAAAAAATAGTTAAGAACATAGTTAAACTGCCAAGCAGAGTATAAAAAAGTGTAGCCCATTCGGCCTATAAAAGAAGGCACCTTAAATAAATGGATTGAATAAAAATAAAGAACAATAACTAATGCCGCCCCCCCCAAACTAAGAAAGACCGGCAACAACTTAATAAAAACAGGAACAATTGGGGGGAATGTTATTTGAAAAGACCAAACCACCTCTTTAGTCAAATAGCCCACAAAAAGACTCCCCAAAGCTAATATTATTAAAGGCAAAACTAAATTCCAAGAACCCTCATGGACACGTCTAAAAATCGCTTTTCTAGAATTGGTATTAGATAAAAAAGTTAAATAAACCAATCGAATCGAATAAAGAGTGGTAAGTAAAGCCGAAAAACCCCCCAATCAATAAGCAAAAGTTAAATAATATTGTTCAAAGGCCAATTCTAAAATTAAATCTTTAGAATAAAACCCTGTTAAATAAGGAAACCCCATTAAAGATAAAGAGCCAACAACAACCATAATATAAGTAAGAGGAATTAACTTAATCAGCCCCCCCATCTTCCTTATATCCTGCTCGTCAGACAAAGCATGGATGACAGACCCCGCACTTAAAAATAATAAAGCTTTAAAAAAAGCATGGTTCATTAAATGAAATAGGCTTATCGAATAATGAGAAAGCCCACAAGCCACCACCATATATCCCAATTGACTACAAGTCGAGTAAGCAATAACTTTTTTTAGATCATTTTGGATTACCCCAACAGTAGCGGCAAAAAGCACCGTTAGAGACCCAACAATTGTTACGATCATTAAAGCAAGTGGAGCTTGTTCAAAAAAAGGAGAAGATCTAATTAATAAAAAAACACCTGCCGTCACCATGGTCGCCGCATGAATTAAGGCAGACACCGGAGTTGGTATAAAAACTTTTCGATATACGATTATTCACATAACAGACAGGACTTTCTCTTCTACTTTACAACTTATTTACTTTTAAATCTGGAAACTTTTCCCTATTCCCACTCCAGCCCACCTTTAATCCACTCATATATTAAACCCAAGGTTAAAACCCCCAAAAACCCTACCATAATTCAAAAACCAAAAGGAGAAATTTGATTAAAGAGAACACACCAAGGGAAAAGAAAAGAGATTTCTAAGTCAAAAATTAAAAACAAAATGCCGACTAAAAAAAATCGAACTGAAAAAGGGCGGCCTGGTATTCCAAAAGGCTCAAACCCACATTCATAAGCCGAAACTTTCTCTCGATCCGGTTGTTTTACCCCTAAAAAATAAGAAGCACCAGAAAAAAGCACAGAAAGAACTACACTAAAAACCAATAAAAAGAAAAGGCTATAAAACTCCGAATGCACCGTATCTCATATATTGCATAAATAATTATTTTTTAACCCCGAAGTGAACTAAAAGATTTTAAAATTATTGTTCCTCTTATTCGATAATATGCAACCATAATGGCCAACCCGATAGCAGACTCTGCCGCCGCGATTGTTAAACCCATAATTGTAAAAACTTGTTCTATTAAAAGATCTATTTCAATAGAATTAATTAAAAACAAAAAAAAAGCCGCTAATAAAATTAATTCAATAGAAATTATCATTATTATAAAATGCCCTCTGTTTAAAACCACTCCCCAACCCCCTAATAATAATAATATTACAATAACAATTATATACTTATAGTACACTATTTACTTTATCTAAAAATTAAAAAAAGCGCCTATTCATTAGACAAAGACAACATTCAATTGATATATCGGTCTAGCGAAACCGCCTCAATTACAATCGGCATAAAAGAATGATTCGCCCCACAAATCTCTGAACATTGACCGTAGAACGTCCCTGGTCTTTTAATAAAAATTCCGGCTTGATTTAGCCGACCCGGAACCGCATCTGTTTTTATCCCCAAGGCAGGGACAGCAAAAGAATGTAAAACATCCGCGCCAGTCACTAAGATTCTCACATGTGTGTTTATAGGAACCACCAATCTATTATCCACTTCTAATAACCTAAAGTCGCCACTATTTAAATCCGATGTCGGAACCATATAAGAATCAAATTCTAACGTTTCTTCCTGATAATCGGAATATTCATAAGACCAATACCATTGATGTCCAATTGCTTTAATTGTTAAAGCAGGACTCACAACCTCATCCATCAAATACAATAGTTTTAAAGAAGGAGAAGCAATAAAAACCAATATTACAGCTGGGATTAAAGTTCAAACAATTTCTAATAAAGTTCCGTCAATCAAATCTCTGTCATAATACTTACCATTTAAAGCCTCAACAAGCAACCACAACACGACTATCACAATAATAACCAATAAAAACATAATCTGATCATGAAAAAAAACTATTTCCTCCATCACCGGAGCGGCCGCCTCTTGGAAACCCAAGTGCCAAGACTCCGGTATGTCTTTCTTTCCACATACATTTACGATATAAAAAAAATTATTTAACATTTGCTCTTAATTTTTTTATAATAGCCCCTTCAATAAACACAAAAATATAAAAATAACTATGAACCCCATCAATAAACACAAAGATATAAAAATAATCACACCACATCCACAAAATGCCAATACCAACTCGCCGCCTCAAACCCAACATGTTGGCGACTTGTAAATTGATTCAACTTTAATCTTACCAAACAAATAATTAAAAAGGTAGTCCCAATTAGAACATGAAAACCATGAAATCCAGTTGCCATAAAAAAAGTAGACCCATAAACCGAATCCGAAATAGTGAAAGGAGCCTCATAATACTCAATTCCTTGTAACCCAGTGAATAAAACACCCAAAAAAACAGTTAAAGACAAACCCAGAATTGCTTCTTCTCTCTTTCCACTAATTATAGCATGATGAGCCCAAGTGACAGTCGCCCCAGAACTTAATAAAACAGCAGTATTTAACAAAGGAACTGAAAAAGAGTTTAAAGGATTAACCCCTTGAGGAGGTCAAACCACACCCAACTCAACAGCTGGTGCCAGACTACTATGAAAAAAAGCTCAAAAAAAAGAAAAAAAAAAAAGAACTTCCGAAAGTATAAATAAAAGCATTCCATATTTTATCCCCTGTTTAACTACTAAGGAATGAAACCCTTGAAAAGTCGACTCTCTAATAACATCTTGTCATCAAACAAACATAATTATCACAACGACCAAAACTCCCAAATACATAATTTGAACTAAGCCATAATGAAAATACATAACACTGCCCACAGTTATAAAAAAAGCCCCCCCCGCCCCGAGACAGGGCCAAGGAGAAGGCTCAACCAAATGATATGGATGACATAAAACAGTTCGCACCCCTAAACAAATTCCAAAAAAAGGAGGGGCTTGCCAGCCGGGACTGCTCAACTAAATGATATAAAAGACATAAAACCAAACAAATTCTTAGGCAGCCCCCATCTTAAAGTCAAATAAATTTCCCCCATTTCAAATATCATCTCTGGCTTACGCCACAATAAAAACATATAACCCAACAAAGTCTAATTCCCCCCCCTTTCAAAAGCACCAATCTTCTAAAAACCAAAAACTAAACCGCCCCACAATAAAAACATATAACCCAACAAAGTCTAATTCCCCCCCCTTTCAAAAGCACCAATCTTCTAAAAACCAAAAACTAAACCGCCCCACAGTACTTGCTTATAAGTAAAGAAGTCTTTTCTAGGTCCGTCTTATCAATAGGTTCAATTGCACCCACACGGGGCATACCCCGTGAAAATTCCGGTGTGTGTTCTCTCAACGAAATTTGCGATATCCGTGAGCAGGACGCTTCAGGCAAAAGAGACTGAGTCATTTCTCCTGGCTGATAAAGAGCCTCCCCACACATTGAGTTAAAACTATGCAGAGAACCTTGATGTGATAGTTCCCCCGCCACTGACCCAAAACTTTGTGCAGAACCTTGGAACATTGACCCCCGAGCCCCGAGAGCCTCCCCACACATTGAGTTAAAACTATGCAGAGAACCTTGATGTGATAGTTCCCCCGCCACTGCCCCAATACTTTGTGCAGAACCTTGGAACATTGACCCCCGAGCCCCGGAAGAGACACTTTCAGACATTGACCCCAAACGCCCTGAAGAAATACTCGACAATGGATAATGGGAGCTTGATCCCTCAGACGTTGAAAAAAAACTCCCAATAGATTCTATCGATGTATATTCCCCAAACGCAAAAGCAAAATGCTGTAGGGCTTCCTGGGCGAAACGTTTGCCCGCAGGACCCCCAAAAATATTTAACCCCTCTAATTCACGAGGGATTTCATTAAAAAAAAAATATGAAGGACAAGGGTTTCATCAGAGATTCAACGCCATAACCGAATGCGGCATTCGACCAAAAAACCACTGATGAGCGTTCATTACCCCCGCCTTATCGAGCATGTAAATTGCCCCTAAACATCTTTCCCATTCTTCCCCAATAAAGTCCATGTTCCCGAATAGATTGAGTGTCTCAATAAGTCGCATCGTTGTATTCTTTTTTGCCCCCAGGCCTGACGGACCTGTTTCAAGGGCCATTCCTCCACTATAAAATCCATGTTCCCGAATAAATTTAGCACCTCAACAAGTTGCATTGTTTTATTATTTTTTAACCCCAGGCCTGACGGACCTGTTCCAAGGGCCAGTTCCCTCACCCTCACTATGTTACGACTTACTCTGCCTCGGAGGTATTAGAAACCCTCTTGAGGGGCAATCAACCAACCTGTCTAAGCAAAGGCGACGGGCAATTTGTACTAACACTGAAAAAATTTCATTGAAACGCTCTACTTTTCAATTACTATTAAATACAACTTTCCGTTATCTTCCAGGCACTTTCCGAACTCTTATTTTCAGGTTTCACACTCAAAGTTTCCTATTGTATAAAAAAATGTAGCGCATCTAATCCCCAAACATTAGGACAATAAGACCTGACTTCATCCAAGTGACAAACCACTGGGTTAAATCTGTTTTATGTTTAATACACAAATTGACGACGGCCATGCAATACCTGTCAATGAAGGATTCAAGTTTGGGTAAGGTCTCTCGCGGACTATCGAATTAAACGACACGCTCCTCTAATTAAAACAGTGAACAGCCAAGTTTTTTGAATTTTAACCTTGCGGTCGTACTACTCAAGCGGAAAATTTCTGACTTTTTAGGATTGCTTCACATCTTTTTCATTATTTACAGTATAGACTACCAGGGTCCCTAATCCTGTTTGCTCCCCATACTCTCGTGTTTTAGCCATCACACTATAATCTCAAAAATAAATAGTCTTCACGTCTAAAGTTCTTTTTTCTATTTACACATTCCACCGCTACAAAAAAATTCCATTTACCTTCTTAAATTATAAAACCCTTTTTAATTAAAACGGCCTATCACACCCTTTACGCTTTTGCCCACAAAACTAGCCCTTAAGTTTCACCGCGTCTGCTGGCACTTAATTTGACGGACTAGGCAAGGTGCCCTCTCTGTGTCTTACCTTCATATATTGCACAAAATTCTTTACTGCTGCCTCCGGGGCCAATTCCCCATTTGAGCTTTCCCCTTGTCTCAGTGAAAATGTGGCTCCAAACTAAAGCTCCGCATCATAGGCAAGGTGGTCCATTACACCCCCTTCTACCTAATACGACTCCGGCCCAGCCAAACTTGGCCTCCGGGTTCCCTCACCTGTTCGCACACTATCATAGGCCCAGTCACACCTGAATAAAAGCAGATCCTTTCATCTAGCTGAGTCTGAAAGCTCTTCATTAGATACTAGCATGTATCAAGGAGGTCACTTGTTTTTTTCTCTTCCCCAAAACCAAAGGACTTTCGAATCTCAAATAACCAAACCAGGGCTAATTTTAAGCTTAATAAATATACTAACCCCCCCCCGGACTAAAGATTACCCCATTCTTTACAGGGTCTATAATTATAAAAGGAAATATTCCAAAAATAAAAATCGCTATTAGCAAAGGGGAGATAGCCAATAACTCACACCTGTTTAAGTCTCTAATAAAAAGGAGGTAATTAGAGGCCGCCCCAAAACTAATTCGATTATATAAATAGAGAGAATACGCCGCGGACCAAACCATACCCGAAGTGGCTAACACCCCAAGCCCAAAATTATATTCAACAGCAGCTAACAACGAAAAAAACTCTCCAACAAAATTACAGCTTAAAGGAATCCCCATGTTACTTAATGATAAAACCATCATTATACAAACAAAAACAGGCATTGTAAGAGTCACCCCACGATAATACTTAATAAGACGAGTGTGATGACGTTCATATAAATAAGTAATCGCAATAAAAAGGGCCGAGCTAACAAAACCATGCGCCAACATCATAAAAACGGCCGCCACCAACCCCTCAATTGTATGAGTAAATAAACCTAAAGGGACCAGCCCCATGTGTGCCACCGAAGAATAAGCAATAAGCCGTTTAAAGTCCACTTGCCGACAGGTCAGCAAACCCCCATAAATAATAGCCACCACACCCAACATAATAATTAGGGGGGCAAAATACTCGGAGGCCGCGGGCAAAATCGGCCAAGAAAATCTTAAAAACCCATAGCCGCCTAACTTTAATAATATCCCCGCCAATATTACCGAACCAGAAACAGGGGCCTCCACATGCGCTTGGGGCAATCAAATATGAAATGGTATTTGAGGAATTTTAACCGCTAAACTAAGAAAAATCCCAGCCAACACCCATTTTTGAGTAGTAACAGGTAATTTTATATTTAATAATATCTGATAATCAGTTGTTCCTGTAACACTATATATTTGAAAGAGGCCCAAAAGCATAAACACCGACCCCGCGAAAGTATAAAAAAAAAAATAATAAGAAGCACGAACCTTTTCTTCTCTGGAGCCTCAAACACCAATCAAAAGAAACATAGGGATCAATATGCCCTCAAATAAAAGATAGAATAAAAGCAGGTCAAGCACTAAAAACACTCCAACTAATAAAGCTTCTAAAAACAATAGACACAACAAAAATTCTTTAAATAGGTGCTTAATGGACTTTCAACTTATTAAGATACAAATGGGTATCAATAACGCAGTTAAAACAAAAAAAAACAAAGAAACCCCATCTAAAGCAAAAACCCCCGGACCCCATTGAAAATTTAAGGCCGGAGAAACAATCCATTCTATTCGGTTTATAATTTGAAATTGCCCCTCTAAATCAAAGGCCCCCCACAAAACCAAAACACTTATTAAAATCGCCAAAGATCACTCAAGCGCAACTTTTTTTAATTTAACACCATCCTCTCTCGAAACCTTCATCACATTAATTCCCCCCATAAAAAGCAAAAAAAAAATTAGACTTAGCCCATTATTTAAACCAAACACTATTCACTTCTTCTTCTTATTTATTTCTCAAAATATTTTTATAAAATATTTTATAAAACATTTTATAAACCAGACCTTCTTCCCCCACAGCAATACCTTAGCCCCAACCCTTCTTGGAACTTAAGCCAGAAAATCCCTCCGGCCTTTCCCGCTAATGTAATACAATTGTATCCGCCAAATAAATAGTGGCTAATAAACAAAAGACATAAGCCTGGATAACTGCAACGGCTACCTCTAATAATGTTATAAAAACCATTATTAATAGGGGGAAAACCCCCACAGGCCCACTTGCAACTAACATATTAAACCCAAACCCGGCTAAAATAGCAAATAACAAATGGCCCGCCGATAAATTAGCAGCCAAACGGACTCCTAATGAAATAGCCCTGGAGATAAAACTTACTGTTTCTATTAATACCAAAAGAGGGGCTAAGCCCAAAGGAGCGCCACTTGGCATAAAAACACTAAAAAAATCCCCCTTAAACCTCCAAAACCCAGCTAGAGTCACACCTATGATTATTGAAAAGGACAAACCCAATGTGACTACAATATGAACAGTTGGGGTAAAAACATAAGGGAATAAGCCCAACACATTCAAAAACACTATAAAAAAAAAGAGAGAAACAATTAAAGGAAAATACCTTAGCCCCTCAGATCCTAAATTATCTTTCACGACACCATGAAAGTGCTCATAGATTAACTCAATCAAAGACTGCCACCTTTTCGGGATTAATTGAACCCCCTTGAATAATAATAAAACCACAACCACTACTAAGATCATCATCATTGATGAATTAGTCAAGGCGATCAGAGCCACTATTTTAAATTGATCAAAATAAGCACCGCTCATTAATATTTAAAATCAACCCCAAACAAAGCTCGGCTAAGTCTTTAGATAAAATTCTTTTGCCTCAGTTCTTACCGACTAGTTTGAAAAAAAATATCTTGTCTTTTGACCACGGGTCCTACTTCTGACCCAATTTCTTGAGTTAACACGATCGCCCCCACCATGGCCACTAAAAGTATAAAACTAGCTAAAATAAATAAATAATAACAAGCTATATACAAAATTCGCCCGAGCGCCTCCATGTTTTGATACTTCATTAAAAACCAGGGAATGGCCAAATCTCAAGCACCTCCTATTTCAGCCCCAAAAAACCCCTGGGGGGTATAAGGGCCACCTATAATTAATCAACTCGAAGCAACTTCTGAAAAAAAAAATGTTCCAATAACCAACCCAATAGGAATGTAATTTGTCATGTCTGCCTCCCCCCCTAATCGAAAGGCGGGGGGAAAGTCTGTTAAATTCAATAACATAATTACAAACAAAAATAAAATAGCAATCGCCCCCACATAGATTATCAAAAACATTAAAGCAACAAAGGATATACCCAATCAAAGAAAAAAAACCGCAGAACCGATAAAAACAACAATTAACCAAAAAATCGAATGGATAGGATTGAGCGCGGATATCACCATAATTCCAGAACCAACAACTCCAAATGCTAGTATATAAAAGACCGCCCCAAGCAGATTTAATTATTTTAAAATAACCCCCCCACAGCCCAATGGGCTAATTGCAGCCATAAATTCGGAGACAACATTGTAAACCCAATAACATACAAACCAGCACCGATTAACAAAGCCTTTCTTAAATTAATTCAGTTTTCTTTCCTTAACACCTTTGAGCTTATCAAAAGAGAAAAACTGGCTTGAAAATAGATAATTTTGACTATTCTAACATAATAAACACCAGCCACAACGGAACACATCACAGCCAAAAGAAAGACTAAATAATATTGATATACCACCCCAGACAATAAAACCAGCCATTTGCCCCAAAACCCCACTAAAGGAGGAATCCCCGCGATCGAAAGAAAAGTCAAAGCCAAAGTTAAGGCTAAAACAGATAATCTCCTGGAAAGCCCACTAAACTCTACAATCAAATTTTTGGCGGCGCCTAAAGTTAATATTATCGCAAAAACACAAATAGACATTACTACATATAAAACCACATAAATTAAACTAGCTTGAATACTCTCAAATGACCCAACCTCTATTCCCCAAAGCACAAACCCCATATGCCCCACCCCACTGTAAGCCAACAACCGTTTGACTTTGGTTTGGTTTAAGGCACCAATAGCCCCCACAACCATCGAAAAAAGAGCCCCAACTAACAAAATATTAACCGCCGACCCAATTGAAACCAAAATTGAAAAGTAGCCAACTTTAGGAACAGTGGCCAATAAAGCCGTCGTCGTTGTCGGAGCTCCATCATAAACATCCGGCGCCCACATATGAAAAGGAGCAGCGGACAACTTAAATAAAAGAGACACCACAATTAACAAACTGCCAATTGGGATTCGAAGCTCAGAAAAGCCCAACCCCGGATTTAATACTAAATTTATATATGAAATATGAGTCCCTCCCGTAAACCCACACAATAAAGCACACCCAAATAAAAATAGACCAGAGGAAAGTGCCCCTAATACAAAATATTTCAAACCGGCCTCAGCACTTTGCCCAGACCCCCCTTTTTGAGCAACCAAAATAAAAAGGGAAAGAGTAGACAATTCAATTGCTAAATAAACAGAAAGTCAATTACTTGAAGAAACTAAACAAAGACCCCCTAATGCCACCATTAGATTTAAAAGGGGTAAATGCGCATTCGTTTGAAAAAAAGTTCCATAAACTCGTCCCCCAAAAAATTTTGGAAAAATTAGCCTCTCCATGTCCACCATCAATAAAACAGCAACAGAGCCTAAAACAATAATTAATTTAGTGGTTTCTGTCCAACCATTTTCAATCAACAACCCCCCCCCAGATAATTCAAAAAAAAAATTAAATAAAAAAGAAAGGCCCCCCCCCTCACTTATAATTAATAATATTAAAATTGATAATTTTAAAATAAAATTATTTATACTAATAATCACCAGGGCTAATATGAAAAGGCTTAGTAACAGGAGCTCGTGGTTTAATCACATTAACTAATACTTCTTTGCTAAACAGAGCCTTCTAATTTCACTGCAACATCTGCCAACAGCAAAACCCCCCGTGGGGCGCGCAATTAGCTCCACCTCCTCTTGAGGATAGGCAGGAGGAGGCTCCCCCCCCCCCGTTCCACCTCCCCCTGTCCTCATCCAAATAATAACTGATTTGCAATTCTCTACAAGTCACATTTTTTCCTTTGTTTAAATAAAAGATTATTTTCCACTTCCCCCAACAAAGGAATTAATATAAGAAAGTAGAAAAAATAGTATAGCGCAACCAGCTGCCCTATTATTATAAAAGGCTCTTCTACGACCAAAGACCCGATTCAGGTAAGAAGAACAAAATTCACAACAAAAGATCAAAAAGCCATACGTCCAAATGGACGAAAGGGCAACCCCCTTAATCAACTCCGGTGTAGTAGTGGGAAAAAAAATAAAATTAATATACTTAAAAACATAGACACAACCCCCCCGAATTTATTCGGTATTGAGCGCAAAATTGCATAAGCAAATAAAAAGTATCACTCAGGCTGAATGTGCACTGGGGTTACTAATGAGTTAGCTTGAATAAAATTTTCTGGATCGCCCAATAAATTAGGCATTAAATACACAACTATACTCAATAACATAAGCGTAACCACTATTCCATATCAGTCTTTAGATGTATAATAAACATGAAATACCACATCGTCCACAGGAGTCTTCGACCCCACAGGACTATTGGATCCCTCTATATGTAAAAATATTAAATGAACCACAACTAAAATTGCTAAAATAAAGGGGAAAAGAAAGTGCAGACTAAAAAATCTAGTGAGCGTGGCCCCAGAGACACTAAAACCCCCTCAAACTCATTGCACAACATCTGTCCCCACATAGGGTATTGCGGACAATAGATTTGTAATAACCGTCGCCCCCCAGAAAGACATTTGACCTCAAGGTAGCACATAGCCCAGAAAAGCCGTCGCCATCGTCAAAAGAAATATTACAATGCCAACTCGCCAAACCGGACCTTTCAAATAACCCCCATAATACAAACTTCTCCCAATATGAAAATAAAGACATAAAAAAAACAGAGAAGCCCCATTAGCATGAAAATATCTTAATAAAAACCCATAGTTTACATCGCGCATAATATGTCCCACCGATGCAAAAGCCAAGCCGACCTCTGCACAATAATGCATGGACAAAAAGCACCCCGTTACGATTTGCATAGCTAAGCACAGTCCTAACAAAGAACCAAAGTTTCACAAATAACTTATATTTGAAGGAGACGGCAAATCCACCAGAAGACCATTCACCGGAGATAAAAGCGGATTCTCTTTACGCAATGGCATTAGAACCCCCCCCCCCCAGAATTAAACTCCCAAACTAGACAAGTCGATCAAAAAATTAACCCTCATACTTAAACCAATTAAAGATCTCAAACAACAAATTACAAAATATCTTAGATCGGAGGCGGGCCATTAAATCCAAAAAGAACACTAGCCACAAAAGTCACAACCCCCAAACTTAGCGGTAGATACGCCTTTCATAACAAAGACATAAGCTGATCGTATCGAATACGAGGAAAAGAGGCCCTTACCCAAATAAAAAGGAAAATGATTAAAACAACTTTTAGACCAAACCACCCGGCCCCACCTTTTAAATATTTTACCGGAGAAAGTCACCCCCCCCCAAAAAAGATAATTGTTAAACAACTCATTAATATAATATGAGCATATTCGGCAAGAAAAAATAGGGCAAAAGACATCGAAGCATACTCTACGTTATACCCCGACACAAGCTCCGACTCTCCTTCTGTTAAATCAAAAGGAGCTCGATTTGTCTCCGCCAAAGCTGAAACAAAAAACATTATTGTAACAGGAAATAACGGAAAAAAAAACCAAACACCACTATTTTGCGCTAAAACAATTTCAGTAACACTCAAAGAGCCAACACACAATAGAACCGAAATGATGATCAGCCCAATCGAAACTTCATAACTAATCATTTGAGCAGCTGCCCGAATCGCCCCCAAAAAAGCATATTTAGAATTACTCGCCCACCCAGACATTAATATCGCATAGACACTTATCGAAGAAACAGCCAAAATATACAAAACCCCTATTTTTAAATCACTTATTAAAGCCCCTCTCTCATAAGGCACCACCCCTCAAACAATTAATGCCAAGGTAAAGGAAAGCACCGGCGCCACTATATAAATAAACAAATTGGTTTGATGCGGAACCACCATCTCTTTAGTAAATAGTTTTAGACCATCTGCAAAAGGCTGGGCCAACCCACTAACCCCCACTACATTTGGCCCTTTTCTGGCCTGCATATATCCTAAAACCTTTCGTTCGGCTAAAGTTAAATAAGCTACTGTGATAAGCAATGGAACTACGACCATTAATATTTTTAAAAGTAAATGAATTATTTCCACGAACACTTTAAACCAGAAGCTTACTTTAATTTATAAAATAAAATCACAAAAAGTCTCGGAGGTTCCAATAATCAAGACATTCTAAGTCTAAAGACTAATCTTTAGATAATTTCGATTAAAACTCTTAAACTTAATAAACCAATCTATTAAATCTAATTACTAACCTCGAATTTTGTTACCTGCGGATAAACTTCCTATTTTAAGTCTAAAGACTAAGCAAAAGACAAAACCCCCTAAAGATTCCTCGCCTTTCAACTATTCAAAGTCCTCCCAGCATACAGTGACTCAAAAGTTTTAATTAATTACTTAAACAAAATGGCCCAACATTTACCCTCCATAGCATCCGGCAATCAAGTGTGCAGCCCCAACTGTGCAGACTTTCCGACCGCCCCTATAAACAATAACAAACAAATTAAAGTAATATCACTTGATGGAGCAGAAACAACAACCACATTAAAAAGAGAAGAAAACTCTAAAGACCCAAAACGATCCAAAAGACCAAACATAGCCAAAATCAACCCTATATCTCCCACTCGATTAACTAACATAGCTTTTATGGCCGCTTTATTTGCTTCAACTCTAGTTAATCAAAAATTTATTAAAAGATAAGAGCATAGACCAACCCCCTCCCAACCAATAAACAACTGTAAGTAATTGTCACTACTAACCAATACAACCATCAAAAATGTAAAAAAAGATAAATAAGACATAAAGCGAGGAATATGAGGGTCCCCAAGCATATATGCCGTAGAAAAGATATGAACTAAAGTAGAGATTGTTGTAATAACAAGCAACATGATCGCAACCAAACCATCGAATTGTAGGCCAAAATAAACAGTCAATAGATCAGAATCTAATCACCTTCATAATTTTATATGTGTCGTAGAAAAACTTAAAATTATTTCATAAAATATCAAAACAGACCAAGATAAACTTATAATCAAACAGCTTGAAGTTAAAATTCCAGCCCCTTTTTCTCCTAATTTTCTTCCTCCAACACCGGCCGCCAGGGCGCCCACCACTAAAAGAAATAAAATACAAGTATACACCCTAAATCTCTGTCTCCCACAATTCTCATAAACTAGGAACAATATAACCAGACCTCTCTGCCCCACACTTTAAAAACACAAACAGCCATCCCGATCAAGCTAACCCTTAACAATTCTTCTTCCGAACTTCAAACAACTTAATATAATTTTCATACTTTAGAAGCAATCAGTAATTAACCAAAACCCCCTTTAAAAAGTATCCGAGTCAATCCATTGATTGTAACTTATAAAAATAAGAGAACCACTCATTTTTCGATCCTTTCGTACTAGAAAAGAGTTATATTAATGTTTTTTCAAATTGTAGATAGAAACCAAGCTGTCTTACGACGCTTTTAACTCAAATCATGTACGGCTTTAATGGACGAACAGACCAACCCTTGGGAGCGACTGCACCCCAGGATGCCACAATTCAACATCGAGGTCGCAAACATCGTCGTCGATGAAAACTCTCTGACGTTATTACGCTGTTATCCCCAGGGTAACTTTTATTTGTTTATCGTTAACTATTTCACCCTAAATTAACGGGTCACTTAAACCCACCATCCAAAGATAAGTGTCTGCTCTAGGTTTCCCCCTGGCAGTCAGACATAACCAAATATATATCTTAAGCCCGCCTTCGTTACTTTTTTAAAGGCGATCGCCCCAACCAAACTGTCCCACTTATCAAATCCCAAAGATATAAGTTTTTGAGTTGCCTTTCTTCAAATAAAAAAGTGAACTTTTTAACCCTAATTAATCCGCACCACCTTTTAAAACTATTTAAGTCAGCCACATAAGTTTCCAGTAAAGTTCCATGGGGTCTTCTCGTCTAACAATTTGGATGTAGCATCTTCACTACAAATTCAATTTCACTGGAGATTTCCTTAAGACAGTGAGACCCTCGTGACACCATTCATACCGGCCAACAATTAATTGACTATTGATTACGCTACATTTTCACGGTTAGTGTTACCGCGGCCATTTAATTATCTTTATTAAGTTAGCCCTACTAACCTTTTAAGATATAACCATTGGGCAGGTCTCACCCTTCATACTTCTACCTTCATATTAGCAAAGAGCTATGTTTTTGGTAAACAGTCGAGGCCTTGTGTTTTAACTTCTCATAAAAGCTTATAACTGGCCGAGTTCCTTAAAAAAACTTCCCCCTCACTATCTCCCACTTGTGTTAGTTTGCGACAGTAGTCTTTTGTTTTAATTATTTCCTGGCACATTGTGCGTTTATTACCATCCCTCATCGACACCCTCCTTAGAGACTGTTTCACCCAAACCTCTTCGCTCAGATACTTTTGGTTTGGAAACCAGGGGAGATGAAGCAACAATTTTTTTACTCATGTTCACATTTTCGCTTCTGATTCTTGGGTTCTCACCACCACTCAACAGTCTGTTCTACTACCAAGCAAACTTCTTACTGCCCCTAGAGTTTCAGTTCAATTTTTAGCCACCATAATTTTTGGGGAAAAAGAGTTCTTGAATGAACTACTACGCATTCTTTCAAAGATGGCTGGTTCCAAGCCTACCTCTTCATTGTCTAAATCCCATACTCCTTTTACACTTAATTATTGAATCTGTGACTTTAACTTCTAATTTGGGCTCCCCCCTTTTAACAAAGAACCTATTTGCCCCTTGTCTGTCTGTCTACTTCGAATTTTATCTTTAAAGTCTATCCCCCTTAAAGCGATAAATCTTTACCCTAAAATTTTAATAGGACGTCATCTGTGTAAATACTATTTTAATCTTTTGACCCCTATGTAGACGCACTACTTCAATAGTTTTCGCAGAAAACCAGCTATCTCCAAGTCCGATTGGTCTTTCACCCCTAACCACAGGTCATCCGAGGTTTTTGCTACAACCACCGGTTCGTTCATTAAACTGCCCATGGTTAGATCACTTGGTTTCGGGAAATTTGACTAAAGAGCCCTCTCGACTTCTCTTCACCTACATTTTTATCCTTTTTACTTAAATTTGCCAAACAATATCTCATAAACCCATTATACAAAAGGTACACTGTTTTACAGCTGCTTTAAAAGACAGGATTCCAGATCTTTTCAAGTCTCTTTCAACTTTCCTTCACAGTACTCGCGCTTTCAGTATGGATTAACATTTAGTCTTAGATATGTGAACTCCTTTCTTCCGTTGTTTACTCACTCTCTGGGACTCCTCCGCTTTCGCTCCCTGCTACTTACGGAATCTCGTTTGATTTCTCTGCCTCCCTCTGATACTAAGATGATTCATTTTTCAGTTCTCTTCATTACGTCTCCGCATTGAAAAACGAGTTTAAAGCCTCTTCTTCGCTCTTTCGAACTTCCCGTCCAGTTTAATCCATCTTAGTTTTCCCCCTCTCTCCTTTTCCTTTTACCCAAAACTATAGAGGCGGGAGTCGAACCCGCTTCTTCGGGGCATGAGCCCGACGACTTACCCTTCGTCCTCTCTACC